CAATAAAAAAAAAAGAAAAAGTTTAGGAAGATGCCTGAAAAAAGGAGTATTTTGATGTAATAATTAATGTTTGATTAAACTCTTCCTGCATTTTTTAATTTAATTTTAAAACCTTAAACTTCAAAAATTTATATGCAATTTTACACTAAAATACAGAAAAATAAGCTAATTTTAAGCTATTGGACTCATAATTCAAATATAGAATAATCTTTTTTCTAATAAAAAATTTTAATTTTATTGTAATACCTCTCTACGTAGTATCAATTATTTTTGCATTATCCTCCTCATCCTGAATAATAATTTGAATTAGAATAGAAATAAATCTTTTAACTTTTATTTTTTTAATTCTAAAAAAAAAAACCAATATATCAATAGAAAGAAGAATAAAATATTTCCTAATCCAATCTTCTGGATCATTAATTTTCTTATTTTCACTTATAACAAATATGACTTATTATAATCAAATATTTACACTTAGTGCCCTAGTCCCCCCCCTAGCACTAATCTTAAAAAGTGGTATGGCCCCCCTCCATACTTGAACTCCCGAGATTGTAAGAAAATTTAATTATCAAAGATTATATTTATTTATCACTTTCCAAAAAATTGTCCCATTAACTATTATATTCAGCTCTTGAAGTGATATAATAAGATGAATTATAATTTTTAATATTATAATTGGAAGAATCGGAGGACTAACACAATCTTCTATTTATAAAATAATTCTATATTCATCTATCAATAATTCAGGATGAATAATTATATCTTTAATAGAATCAATATTTATATTCACACTTTACTTTTTAATTTATTCAATAATAAATTTCATAGTAATTAACTTTTTAGAAAAAAATCAAATTAAATGAATTATTCAAATTAAATCATATAGTCATTATAAAAAATATTTATTTTCAAGTATAATATTATCTCTAAGAGGACTTCCCCCCTTCATAGGATTTTTAACTAAGTGACTAGTTATTAGCATATTATACACAAATTATAAAATAATTATTATAATTAGACTCATATTCTCTATTTTAACTATATTTTTTTATATTAAATGTAGTATTACTTTACTTTCCTCTTCATTTTGACTAAATAAATGAAATATTAACTACCCCACTCCCTCAAATATTTTTTTAGTAATTAATATTTTTTCACCATTAATTTACTTCACATTGACTTAACTTAAAATCTTAAGTTAAGATAAACTAGTAACCTTCAAAGTTAAAATTAAACTATTTTAGATTTTGAAATTTCTAACTTAGATAGTTACCTTCAAATTTGCAATTTAAAATCATTTTGAATAAGAAATTTAACAAGAAAATAAAATTTATAAGAGAATTTACAGTTCCCCGCTTTAATCAGCCACCTTGTTTCATTACAATGCTGTGACTATTAAGAACTAATCATAAAACAATTGGAACTTTATACTTTATTTTTGGAATCTGGTCAGGTTTATTAGGCCTATCTCTAAGTATAATTATTCGATTTGAATTAAGACAATCCTCCCCAGTTTTGTTAAATGATCAAATCTATAATACTATTGTAACTGCTCACGCTTTCATTATAATTTTTTTTATAACAATGCCCATTATTATTGGTGGGTTTGGAAATTGACTAGTGCCCTTAATAATTGGAGCCCCAGATATGGCCTTCCCCCGTCTTAATAATTTAAGTTTTTGGTTATTAATTCCTTCAATATATTTATTAATTATGAGAAGACTCGTAGATCAAGGTGTGGGTACAGGATGAACTGTATACCCCCCCCTCTCAAATTCTACATTTCACAGAGGATATTCAGTTGATATAGCAATTTTTTCCTTACATTTAGCAGGAATTTCTTCAATTTTAGGAGCAATTAATTTTATCACTACTATTATTAATATACGAAGAGGGTTATACATATTAGAAAAAATACCACTATTTGTATGATCAGTAATTATTACCGCCTTCCTTCTTTTATTTGCTCTTCCAGTATTAGCTGGGGCAATTACAATACTTTTAACTGATCGAAACTTAAATACCTCATTTTTTGATCCTGCTGGAGGAGGTGATCCTATTTTATACCAACACTTGTTTTGATTTTTTGGACACCCGGAAGTTTATATTTTAATTTTACCCGGATTTGGTTTAATTTCTCATATTACTACACAAGAAAGAGGAAAAACATCTGCGTTTGGAACACTAGGTATAATTTATGCAATATTATCTATTGGAATCTTAGGATTTATTGTTTGAGCACACCATATATTTACAGTAGGAATAGATGTAGACTCACGAGCTTATTTTACTTCTGCAACCATAATTATTGCAGTACCAACAGGAATTAAAATTTTTAGATGGTTGGCAACTATTTACGGAATAAAAATACAAATATCTCCTAGAATTATTTGGTCCCTTGGATTTATTTTTCTCTTCACTCTAGGAGGATTAACAGGTGTTATTTTAGCTAATTCATCTATCGACATTGTACTACATGACACCTACTATGTAGTAGCACACTTTCACTATGTTTTATCTATGGGAGCAGTATTTGCAATCATTGCTAGATTTATTAATTGGTATCCTCTTATAACAGGAACAATTATATGTAAAAATATATTAAAAACTCATTTTATCAGAACTTTCGTTGGAGTTAATATAACCTTTTTTCCTCAACATTTTTTAGGACTAATAGGCATACCTCGACGATATTCAAATTATCCTGATCTACTAACATTCTGAAATATTATTTCATCTCTAGGATCAATAATTTCACTTATTTCTGTTATTATTTTCATAATTATTATTTGAGAATCTTTTACAGTAAAACGTAAAATTTTATTCAATTCTAATTTTACTATAATTGAATGAAACCAAAATTATCCTCCAATAGAACATAGATTTTCAGAATTACCTTTAGTATTAATTAAATACTAATGTGGCAGAGAAATGTATTAAATTTAAAATTTACTTATGAAATTATTCCTTTAGTAATAGATTGATATAAAATTTCACTATACGATAGAGCATCTCCAACAATAGAACAATTAACTATATTTCATGATTATAGTATATTAATTATTACTACAATTTTATCAATTGTATCTTTTTTAATAATTAAAATAATTTTAAATAAATATACTTCAACAATAATACTTGAAAATCAAATAATTGAACTTGTATGAACATTAATTCCTACAATCATTTTAAGACTAATTGCCCTACCTTCTTTACATTTACTATATTTAATAGATGAAATTCAAAACCCAATTTTAACATTAAAAATCATAGGACATCAATGATATTGAAGATACGAATATAACGATTTTAACAGAATTGAATTTGACTCTTATATAAGAATAGATAAAACCTTTCGACTACTAGAAGTAGATAACTCTACTCCTTTACCTATTAATTCTCAAATTCGACTAATTACATCATCAACAGATGTATTACACTCTTGAACTATCCCTGCAATAGGTATTAAAATAGATGCAACACCAGGTCGACTAAATCAAATTTCTATATACCCTAATCGAACAGGTAGATTTTATGGCCAATGTTCAGAAATCTGTGGTGCAAATCACTCATTCATACCAATTGTTGTAGATGTAATCCCTGTAAAATATTTCATGCACTGAATTAAAACATTTAATTTATTTAGTGACTGAAAAGCAAGTAGTGGTCTCTTAAACCAACTTATGGTACTCGCAACTACCCTAAATAAAAGAAGTTAGTTAATTATATAATATTGAATTGTCAAATCAAAGTAATACTTTACTTCTTTATTCCACAAATATCACCTATGCCTTGATTTTCTTTAATAATTTTTTATTTACTAATTTTATTCCTAATAACATCAATTATTTATTTTAGTTCAATAAATCTAAAATCAACTAAAATTATAGAAAAAAAGAACTTTTTTTCCCTACAATGATAACAAGTTTATTCTCAATATTTGACCCAACAGCAGTAATAGGAATATCAATTAATTGACTAATTTTAATTTTTACCATTCCGTTAATTCCACTTATATTTTGAAAAACCAATTCTCGAAATATATTTATTTTAAAAAAAATGTTTATAATTTTAAATATAGAATTCTCATCACTTTTTTCTAAAAATATTTTAATAAAAGGATCTACCCTCCTACCAATTACACTATTCAGTTTGATTATAATTAATAATTTAACAAGAAATTTTCCTTACACTTTCTGCTGTGCAGCACACCTTTCATTTTCTTTAACACTATCCATTCCAATTTGAACTTCTATTATTATTTTCTGCTGATTTAGATTAACAAAAACAATATTTTCACACTTGGTTCCTAATGGAACTCCTGGGTTATTAATACCACTTATAGTTATTATTGAAATAACAAGTAATATTATCCGACCCATAGCATTAGCAGTCCGACTAACTGCCAATTTAATTGCAGGACATTTACTAATAGCTTTGCTAGGCAATACTTTTAATCCTAACTCATATTTATGAATATTAATTATTATCATACAAACAATTTTTTTAATATTTGAATTAATAGTAGCAATAATTCAATCTTATGTATTCTCTGTTTTAATAACATTATATTCAAGAGAAATTTCATAATGAATAAAAATCATCAATTCCATTTAGTAGATCCTTCACCATGACCTGTTATTATTTCATTTATTATATTAAATTATGTAACTATGTCAGTAATATTCTTTAACTTAAAAAAATCAATTCCTATGATATTAACATTAATTTTAATTGTATGGGTAATAATAATTTGATGACGAGATATCCAACGAGAGAGAACATTTCAAGGAAACCACACACATTCAGTAATAATTTCAATAAAATATGGAATAATTCTTTTTATTAGCTCAGAAATTTTATTTTTCTTTAGATTCTTTTGAAGATTCTTCCACCATAGCTTGTCACCAAGACATGAAATAGGCTTAATATGACCACCCCTCTCAATTATTAGATTTAACCCTTTAAATATTCCTTTAATAAATACAATCATTTTATTAAGATCAGGAGTTTCTGTTACATGAGCACATTCATCAATATGCTCAAACAATTTTTTTCAAACAAAAAAAAGTCTAATAATTACAATTATTATAGGTTTATACTTTTCATTTTTACAATTTTACGAATATTTATCTTCACCATTCTGTATTAGTGATTCAGTTTATGGAAGAACTTTTTTTATTACAACAGGATTTCACGGAATTCACGTTATTATTGGCACCCTCTTTTTAATTCATGTTACATTACGACTAAATAAAATTCACTTCTCTATTAGCCATCACTTAGGAATAGAAATATCAATTTGATACTGACACTTTGTAGACGTAGTATGACTATTCCTTTATATAAGAATTTATTGATGGGGAAAATATTCTATTAGTATAAAAATTACATTTAGCTTCCAACTAAAAAATCTAAGGATAGAATAATTTTTACAATAATAATATTTATAACAATTGTAACAACATTAATATTAACTATAATCATGATTATCCCACTAGTTAATATGCATAAACAACTAAAACGAGAAAAAATATCACCTTTTGAGTGCGGATTTGACCCATTTTCTAAACCCCGAGTAGCGTTCTCAATCCAATTCTTTTCAATTAGACTCATATTTCTAATTTTTGATATTGAAATAACCTTAATTATGCCAATTCCGTTACTCAAATTTAAAATTAACAATATTACATGAATATTCTCATCTTTTCTATTAATTATAATTTTAATTATAGGATTAATATTAGAATGAAAAGAAGGCTCTATAAACTGACTTTAGGGTTAAAGTTTTATAATATTTACTTTGCATGTAAGAGAAACAAAAATCTTGTTAACCTGAAGATAAAGAAGTAATAATAATTACAATTAGTTTCGACCTATTCATAGAGAATCAGTCTCCATATCTTGAATTGAAGTCAAAAAGAGACAAATTATTGTTAATAATTTTAATGATTAAAATCCTATTCAAGGAGTCAAAGAGAAAGCTGCTAACTATCTCATAGCATGAGTGTTGGACCCCCCCTCTCTTTTGTAGTTTATTAAAAAATCTTGGTTTTTCACATCAATGAAGAGTTATCCAAAAGTTAATACAACTACTTAAATTTCTTCAAAATTTTGTTCTTACTTAAACTATTTAGAAAAATAATAAGAATAATAATTATTATTATTCCCAAAGATATAATATAAATTATATTACTAGAAATAACCTCTTTAATTCAGAAAGATAAATTAATTGATAATTTTTTATTTACAGAAATAATCCCCTCAAATCAACCTTGATCTATTACTTTTATATATATAAATAAAAGTTTAAAAGAAAATCCTATTAATTTTGTCAATCTTCTAATATATATTAAAAAGCTTAATAAGTATATATAATTAATATTTACTATAATTACCCCGTGTCATATTAACCCTAAAACTAATATAAAAAGAGGAAGAAGTTTAATTAATTGATTTAAATTAATTAAGTGTAATTCTATTAATATTCAATTTAACCCTCTTCCAGCAAAAATATTTACCATAGTAAGTATTCTAATAGGTGTTCTTAAATTTAACTCAGGGTAGATTCAGATAGTTCACCCTAGTAAAGAACTAAATAAATAAATTATACGAACTGAGTAAGAAATCGTTACCAAAGCTATAAAACACATTATTAATCCAAGACCTACTCCCCCGTAACTACATAAAATTAATTCTAATAAAGAATCTTTAGAATAAAATCCAGATGAAAAGGGAACCCCTATTAAACTAAAAGACGCAATATTCAAAGAGATGTTAGTTAAAGGAGAAATTCTCAAACTCCCCACCTTACGCAAATCTTGGTAACCTATTCTTCTATGAATAATTAGCCCAGCACACATAAACAATAATGCTTTAAATAAAGCATGAATTAGTAAGTGAAAAAAAGCAATATAAGGATACCCTAAAGATAAAATTACTATTATAAACCCTAGTTGACCTAGTGTAGAAAGAGCCACTAATCGCTTTATATCAAATTCTTGTAAAGCACTTAATCCAGCAATTAAAACAGTTAACAAAGAAATTAAAAGTAGTATACCTGTTAAATCTGATATGATTAAAGAAGAGTAAAATCGAATTAATATATAAACTCCAGCGGTAACTAAAGTTGAAGAATGTACTAAAGAAGAAATAGGAGTGGGTGCAGCTATAGCTGCAGGTAACCAAGCTCTAAAAGGAAATTGAGCTCTTTTTGTTAAACAGGCTAAAAAAAAAAATAAAGTTCCTTGAATTGTATCTCAAAATATAAAATTACCTGAGAAACTTGTTCAAACAATAGATAAAATCAGTATTCTATCACCCAGTCGATTAGTAATAGCTGTAATAAATCCTGAATTATAAGAACTTAAGCTTTGATAATAAATAACTAAGCAATAAGAAACAATCCCAAGGCCATCTCAACCTAATAAAACTCCCAAAATTCTAGGTCTTAAAATTATAATTATTATAAAAAAAATAAAAAACACGGTTATTCACAAAAATCGTTGACAATTATTTCCCATGTATGCTTTTGCATAAATTATAATTAAAGATGAAATGAAAAATACAGTACCTATGAATATGATAGAGACTCAATCAAAAAATAAAATAAAAGAAAAGCATACAGAATTTAAATTAAAAAGTTCAATCTCTAACAATGTAATTTTATTTATATTCACATGTCAAATTCCCACAAAAATAATACAAAATACGCTAAATATCATTAAAAAAGAAATGAAATCAAACTTACTAATTTTTTTCAAAACCAAAACAAATAACATAATCTTTGATTCCACAAATCAATATTTTTTACTTAAACTATTTCAGTTAAACTGTAAGAACTCTTAAATCTAAAATAAAAATATTTAAGGGAATCCAGTGTAATATTAAAATCATAGATTCTTTTAAACTTAAATTTTTAAATGAAAAAAACTTAAAACACACGCCCTGTTGAGAAAAAGAAAAAAGATAAATACTATATATAGCACTTAATAAACCCAATAATCCCATTAACAAAAAAAGATTTTTTCTTCATCTTAAAATAGAAATAAATAAAAATAATTCTCCTGGTAAATTAAGACAAGGTGGAAAAGCTAAATTTGAAGAACAAAACAAAAATCACCACAAACTACAACTTGGAATAATTCTAATAAATCCTTTATTTAAAAATATTCTACGAGTTAAAGTACGAGAATATGTCATCCCTAAAATACAAAAAAGACCTGAAGAACAAAACCCATGTCCAATTATAATAAATACCCCTCCTTCTAAGCCAATTTCCCTAAAAGTTAAAAGACCTGAAATAACAATACTTATATGAACTACTGATGAATATGCAACCAATATTTTTACATCTCTTTGAATAAAACAGACTCCTCTTAATAAAACTCCACCTAAAATTCTTAAAATAATTAATAAATTTGTAAATTTTATAAAATAATCACCAAGAATTATTCTAACTTTGATAAATCCAAACCCACCTAATTTTAATATCACCCCAGCTAAAACTATAGACCCAAAAATAGGAGCTTCTACATGAGCTCGGGGGAGTCATAAATGCAACCCAAATATAGGAAATTTAGCTAAAAAAGCTAATAAAAATATTAAACATATAATCATTCTATTTAAAGATTCTATTTCTTCTATATAAAAAATTCCTACAAGGAGGGGCAAAGAAAAAAATACAGTATATCTTAATATATAAAACCCTGCCTCAATACGATCAGGTTGGTATCCCCAACCAAAAATAATAAGTAAAATAGGAATAACTCTTATTTCAAAACTTATATAAAATACTATTAAACTCTCGCTAAAAAATACTAAATAAAGTATAATTAATAAAAAAATAAAAATTAATAAAAGTTCATTAGACTTAATATCGTCATCTACACATATTATTATTATAATAATAAGTCAAATTCTAAGTAAAATAAAAATTATTCTTAAAAGATATCTGTTACCATCATAAATTAGCAATAATAAAAAAACAAAATAAATGATTAAAATATTTAAAACTAATAATCAATTAAATACCACCACTACAATACATAATCTAATTAATACTTCTAACATAAATAAATACTTGAAACCTTTAAGTAATCGTTACCGTGAGTTCGAACCAATAGTGTTAATAAAACTAAGCCTATGACAGCCTCACACACCATAACAATAATAAAATAAATAATAATAGAACTATCATATAAAAATGTTACTAAAAAATTAATAATTATGAGTAAAACACTAAGACTTATAAATTCTAATACCATTAATATTATCAAAATATGTTTTTTTATAGTATAAAAATAAATTAAACCTAGTCAAAATATATATAAACAACCAAAAAAAATAAACAACGTTCTAATAGTTTAAACTTAAAACATTGATCTTGTAAATCAAAAATATTTAATTTTAGAATTCAGCAAAACTCTTTAAGTGACTTAAGTCTCCAAAACTAATATTTTAGTAAACTACTTGCTGATATGAAAATTATTATTTTTTTAATAATAAGCTGTTCTTCAATAATTCCAACTATTACACACCCTTTATCATTAGGTATAATTATTCTTACTCAAACAATTTTAATTTGTTCAATTTCACGACTAATAATAAATTCCTCATGAATTTCATTTACTTTATTTTTAGTTATAATTGGAGGATTAATAGTAATTTTTATATATATTACAAGAATTTGTTCAAACAAAAAATTTAGCTTTCCAAAAATTAAAATTCCTATATTCTATTTTATAATTGTAGTAATTTTTTTTACTTTTAATAAATCTTTAATTATACTAGAAATAAAAGATACAATTCAAATAATAGATATATTTAACTTAGAATTTACAAAATTATTTTTAAGAATAAATATAATATCGTCAAACTTCATATTTATCTATTTACTTATTATATTAATTATTATAATTAATTTAGTTAATATCAATAAAGGCCCCTTACGAAAAAAATACTAATGTTATCAAATACAAACAAAAAATCTCCTTTAATTAATTCAATTTACTCTTCTTTAATTAACTTACCTACCCCAACTAATATTAATATTTTATGAAATTTTGGATCTTTACTAGGTTTAATACTAATAATTCAAATTGCATCAGGACTTTTCCTAGCTATACATTTTTCAGCAAATACTTCTATTGCATTTGAAAGAGTAATTCATATTTGTCGAGATGTAAACAATGGGTGATTAATTCGAGTTATCCACTCGAATGGAGCTTCTTTCTTTTTTGTATTTATTTACCTACATATTGGACGTGGGATCTACTTTAACTCAGCAATTTTAAAAAAAACATGAATTAGAGGAATCTTAATTTTATTTATATTAATAGGAACAGCTTTCATAGGATACGTATTACCATGAGGTCAAATATCATTTTGAGGGGCTACTGTAATTACAAATCTACTATCCGCAATTCCATACCTGGGAGAAATAATAGTATTGTGATTATGAGGAGGATTCGCAGTAGATAACCCAACACTAACCCGATTTTTTACTATTCATTTTTTATTACCATTTATTCTTTCAGGTCTGATTTTAACCCATTTAATTTTTTTACATGAAACAGGATCCTCAAATCCTTTAGGAACTCCTTTTAATAATGATAAAATTCCATTCTACCCTTATTTTCTAATTAAAGATATACTTGGATATATTTTGTTCTTTATTATTTTTTCCTGGCTAATTCTATATTATCCTTATATGCTAAATGACCCAGATAATTTTGTGCCAGCCAATCCATTAGTGACACCCTTACATATTCAACCAGAATGATACTTCTTATTTGCTTATTCAATTTTACGAGCTATTCCCAATAAATTAGGCGGAGTAATTGCACTTGTTTCATCAATTTTAGTTTTAGCCACCCTAAGTATTACCCCCCCTTCCTACATAAAAGGAATACAATTTTATCCTTTAACTCAAAACTTATTCTGATTCTGAGTTAATTTAACAATTTTATTAACCTGAATTGGAATAAAACCAGTTGAACAACCCTATATTATACTTAGACAAACGTTTACTGTATTATATTTTTTAGCTTTTTTTTCACTGCCTTTAACACAACAAATTTGAGATTATTTACTTAAATAAGCTTTATAATTTATAACAAAATATTTACCTTGAAAGTAAAATAAGGAATACTCCTTAAGCTTTACTACTTAAATTTACCGAAACCGTGTTAGTAGGTTACACCTACTACTTAAATTTACCGAAACCGTGTTAGTAGGTTACACCTACTACTTAAATTTACCGAAACCGTGTTAGTAGGTTACACCTACTACTTAAATTTACCGAAACCGTGTTAGTAGGTTACACCTACTACTTAAATTTACCGAAACCGTGTTAGTAGGTTACACCTACTACTTAAATTTACCGAAACCGTGTTAGTAGGTTACACCTACTACTTAAATTTACCGAAACCGTGTTAGTAGGTTACACCTATATAAAATATAATTAAACTTAGTCTAACTCCTAAATAAATTTTTCAACACATTCTTATAAGCTTATCATACCGGTATCGAGGCAAAGTTCCACGAATAATAATAATAATACTTGAAAAAAAAGATAATTTTAAATAAAACATTAAATTTTCACTTAAGCCCCCTAAAAAAAATAGTCTTAAAATTATTCTAGCAAATAAAATTCTTAAATATTCAGCTAAAAAAATAAAAGCAAATCCTGAACCCCCATATTCAATATTAAACCCTGAAACCAACTCAGACTCTCCTTCAGAAAAATCAAAAGGTGTTCGATTTAATTCAGCTAAAAAAGAAACCATCAATATCACAAATACTGGAAATAAAATAAATAAAAATCATAATTTATATTGAAAAAATCTAAAATCAAATAATTTTATTGACCCCGTAAAATAAATTAATCTTAAAATTAATAAAAAAAATCTTACTTCATAAGAAATTGATTGAGCAACTACCCGCAATGAACCTAAAATTGAATATCTAGAATTTGAGGACCACCCAGAAATTATTACTCCATAAACTCCTATTCTAAGAACACAAAAAATAAATATAATACTATATCTTCAACTAACTAATAAGTATAAATAAGGGAAAGAAGATCAAACAAAAATTCTAATACAAAGAGAAAAAATAGGACTTACTCAATAAGGATAAAAATTAGATTTTAAAGGAAAAAAAAATTCTTTAGAATATAATTTAATAGCATCTGAAAAGGGTTGGAATAACCCGATCATGCCAACTTTATTAGGACCTTTACGAATTTGAACATAACCTAAAATTTTACGTTCAAGAAGAGTTAAAAAAGCTACCCCAATTAAAGAAAACAATGTTATAATTAAAAAAGATAAAATATTCATGAGTATTTCTATTTGTATAATACTACATAAATAAATCCTAAATTTAACACATTAAATCTGCCAAAATAGAATTTAAATTTAATATTATTCAAAAGTTATAATAAAAATTAAATTAATTAATCCTTTCGTACTAAACTAATTAAAAACTTAAAAGATAGAAACCAACCTGGCTCACGCCGGTCTGAACTCAAATCATGTAAAAATTTAAGTCGAACAGACTCTCTACTAAAATGCCTTCACCCTAATACTTTTTTAATTCAACATCGAGGTCATAATCTTTTCTATAAATATGAGCTTAAAAGAAAAATTATGCTGTTATCCCTAAGGTAATTTTATCTTTTTATCTAAAAAATCAGGATCATGCTATCATATATAAATGAAAATTTAAAGAAAGTTTATTCTCAATCACCCCAATCAAGTAATTTAATAAACAAAGTAAATACAAAATTCTATAGGGTCTTCTCGTCCCTTTAAAATAAATGTGTTTTTTTACACAATCACAAAATTTAAAATTCATAAAAATAAAAAAGTTAATCCTCTGTTTAACCATTCATACAAGCCTTTAATCAAAAGACTAATGATTATGCTACCTTTGTACAGTCAAAATACTGCAGCTATTTACCTTGGCATTGAGCAGGTTACACCAAAAACATATTCCCCTCAGATATGTTTTTGATAAACAGTCAAAGATTAAATTTGCCGAATTCTTAATAATTATTTTTAATTTCTACTAATTTTATCATAATTATTTTAAATTTTAAATTTCTTTAAACAACTTTACCTCCCCTTAAAGTTGTACAAAAAATTTAATTTAATTTAATTAATTTTTATATATTAAATAAAAAGCTAATTCTAAGCATACAAAATAAATTAACCTATCAACTATAAGTTTCAACACAAGCTTATCCCTATGAAAATTTGTAATTTAAATAAATTAGTACTTTAAATTAAATTGATTAAATCAAAAAGTAACGCAACTAGATATAAAAAATCGAATTTTTTTTCAAACCTAAAAGTATATTTTTTTTATTTATGAAACAATAATATATAAATAACTTTAAATCTTTTTTTTTCGAGAAACAATTCTTAAATTATAGATTTAATAAATCCTGATACAAAAGGTAAAATTAATGAAATTTTTATTAACTTAATACTGAGCCTCCCCTCACAGTATAAAATTAATTTATTATCACTTTTTCCTACAATTCAACTAAATAAAAAGTAAAATCTAAATAGATATCTTATTAACGTAAATAATAAACTTAAATGTAGCTATATACTCACTTCCAGGTACACCTTCCGGTACACCTACTATGTTACGACTTATCTTACTTTGAGCAAGAGCGACGGGCAATGTGTACATATTTTAGAATCTATATTCATATAAAATCTTTATTTATCTTTACTAATAAATCCACTTTCATTAATTAAAATATTTAAAATTCATTCATAATATTTAATGTAACCCATTTTGTTCTTTTACATACTGCACCTTGACCTAACATAACTTCAATAAAAAAAAAGAAAATATATTTATTAATAGATTCATGACAGCGGTATACAAGTAATTTAATAAAAGTAAATTAAAGTTGTGGAATATCAATTATTAAACAGGTTCCTCTAATAAGATAAAATACCGCCAAATTATTTGAGTTTTAAGATCATAGCTTTTACTACTCCAACAAATTTACATTTTAAATAATAGGGTATCTAATCCTAATTTAAGTTTAAAATTTCTTAATTAATATTATAGAAAAATAATGAAAATTAAAATTTTACCTTAAAATTATCAGTCATAATCATTTAATTAAAATAATTAATTTGTCTTAAAAATTTCTTTGACTTTATTGTCTAACCGCAACTGCTGGCACAAAATTGGTTAAATCTATGCTCAATTTCTAAGTCTAAATTTCTAAAATACTTAATTATAATTACTGCATTTTAACTATTTAAGTACAATACACAAAAATAAACATGTAAATAAAAGAAGAAAAAGAAACATTTTTTACTAAAATAAAATATATTATAGAACTACCTAATTTTAAATAACAACAAATAATTATATTTTAATGACCCAAGCTATGTATAAAAGAAAACATAACCAATTATTCTGCCTATATACTTAGAAGTAAGGACTCTTCAGTTTTTTTTCTTTTTCTTAAAACTGAAGAGTCCGTTAATTTAGAATTATATAAATAATATAATAAAAATAAATTTAATTAAATAAATATTATAATGTCATCTAATATATTAATAAACATATATATACATGTACATATATATATATATATATATATATATATATATATATATATATATATATATATATATATATATATATATATATATATATATATATATACACACACACATATATATATATATATATATATATATGTGTGTGTGTATATTATAATTAAATAATATATATATAAATATATATATATATACACACACATATATATATATGGAATATATATATGTGTGTGTATATTATAATTAAATAATATATATATAAATATATATATATATATATAAACTACTTACAATTTTAAAATATTTTTTTAAAAATACTTAAATTTATCTCCTTAACTATTAAGTGTAATCATCATTACACAGAAATTTTTTAGCAGATGATGAAAAAAAAAATTAAAGGGTAATTTTAAACCTCTAAAAATGACATTTTTAAAAATTTCAGAATTTTATTTTTTTTTGGAAAAAAAAAAAAAGTTACTAAAAAATACGACTCTAAAACTAACACAATTTCCCCCCCACTTTTTTGCATTTTATTGTTATCTCTCTCCAAAACATAGTTGAAAAAATGTTAAATTCAAATTTTTGTTGCTGAAAAATTACATAAAAGTTTCATTTTACACGTGGAATACAATCAAAATTAATAAATTTTCATAAAAAGCAATTTTTATGAGAAATATCCATCAAATTAATTAATTATTGTTATTTAAAATTAGGTAGTTCTATAATA